AGAAAAAGATTCCATGATAAGCAATCAGATAATTCACGAATCATTTAATCAAATTGCATCTCCGAGTTCGTCAAATTATTCATTGACGGAAAAAAAAACGAAGGATCTCGCTGATAGAACAAGTAAAATTCGAAATCAAATAAAAAGAATCTCAAAAGAGAAAAAAAAAGTAACTCCAAGAATAAATAATCTTAGTCCTAACAAAACAAATTCTAATGCTAAAAGATTCGAAAAATGGCAAATATTAAAAAGAAGAAATGCTCGATTAATCTATAAATTCCCCCCTTTTTTTAAAATTTTCATTGAAAAAATCTACACAGATCTATTTTTATCTATCATTAATATTCCCAGAATAAATACAAAACTTTTTCTTAAAGTAACAAAAAAAATTATTGATAAATCGATTTACAATAATGAAAGAAAACAAGAAAGAATTAATAAAAAAAAGAAAACTCCAATTACATTTATTTCGACTATAAAAAAGCCATTTGATAATATTAGTAATATTAAAGAAAATTCACGTATTTTTTATGACTTATCCTACGTGTCACAAGCATATGTATTTTACAAATTATCACAAATTCAAATTAGGAACTCGGTAAGATCTGTTGTTCAATATCAAAGAATCCCCCCTTTTCTTAAGTCTAAAATAAAGGATTCTTTTGAAAGACAAGGAATGATTCATTCGAAATTAGCAAATAAAAAACTTCCAAGCTATGAAACGAATCAATGGAAAAACTGGTTAAAAGGACATTATCAATACCATTTATCTCAGATCGGATGGTCTAGATTAATACCAGAAAAATGGCGAAATAGAGTTCGCCAGCGCTGTATAGTTAAAAAGGAAAATTTAAGCAAACGGCATTCATATGAAAAAGACCAATTGGTTGGTTCCAAAAAAAAATCGGAAGTATATTTATTATCCAATGAAAAAAGTAATTTTCGAAAATATTATAGATATAATCTTTTATCATATAAATTTATTAATTATGATAATCAAACGGAATGTTTTTTTTATAGATTTCCCTTTCAAGGAAATAAGAACCAAGAAATTTCTTATACTTATAACAGGCCTAAAAAGGCCTTTTTTGATATACTGAGGAACATCCCTATTCAAAATGATCTAGGACAGGTTGATATTCCATATATGGAAAAATCGGCCGATAGAAAAAACTTTGATTGGAAATTTTTCAATTTTTATCTTAGCCAAAAAGCCGATATTGAGACCTGGATCATTATTGATACCAATAGGAATCAAAATACTCAAATTCCTACTAACAATTCTCAAATAATTTCTAAAAAAAATATTTTTTATCTTATGATTCCAGAAACCAATTCACCAAACCCCCACAAAGGATTTTTTGATTGGATGGGAATGAATGAAAAAATACTAAAGCGCCCCATATCGAATCTGGAATTTTGGCTCTTCCCAGAATTTGTGTTACTTTATAAGGCATATAAAACAAAACCTTGGTTTATACCAAGCAAATTACTTCTTTTAAATTTAAATAGTAGTGAAAATAAAAAGATTAATGAAAAGAAAAAGATTAATTTGTTGATAGCCTCGAATAAAAAGCATCGAAATCAAGAAGAAAAAGAACCCATAAGTCAAGGAGATCGTGGATCCGTTCTCTCACAACAAAAAGATATTGAAGATAATTATGCAAGCTTGGACATAAAAAAGGGGAAAAAGAGAAAACAATACAAAAGCAATACAGAAGCAGAACTAGATTTATTCCTGAAACGTTATTTGGTTTTTCAATTGAAATGGTGCACAACTTTAAATCAAAGAATGATCAATAATATCAAGGCATATTGTCTTCTGCTTAGACTGATAGATCCAAAAAAAATGACTATAACCTCCATTCAAAAGAGAGAAATAAATTTGGATAGAATGCCGATTCAAAGTAATTTAACTCTTTCAGAATTAATGAAGAGGGGGGTATTGATTGTAGAACCACTTCGTTTGTCTGGAAAAAAAGATGGACAATTTATTATGTACCAAACCGTAGGTATTTCGTTGCTTCATAAGAGTAAGCATCAAATTAATCAAAAATATCAAGAGCAAAGATATGTTTCTAGGACAAATTTGGATGAAACAATTTCACCACATCAAAGAATAAATGAAAATAGAGACAAAAATCATTTTGATTTACTTGTTCCAGAAAATATTTTCTCGTTTAAACGTCGTAGAAAAGCGAGAATTCTAATTTGTTTCAATTCAAAGAATGAAAATTATACATATAGAAATCCAGTATTTTGGAATAGAAAGAACATAAAAAACAGCAGCCGAGTTTCACATGACAATAATTATCTTGATAGAGAGAAAAATCAATTAATGAAATTAAAGTTCTTTCTTTGGCCTAATTATCGATTAGAAGATTTAGCTTGTATGAATCGTTATTGGTTTGATACCAATAATGGCAGTCGTTTCAGTATGTTAAGAATACATCTGTATCCGCGATTGAAATTCTGTGAATAATACAATTTTTCTATATATACCCTAAACCCTATTTCTATATACCCTATATATAATCTATATTAATCTATATATAATATAGGGTATATGAAAGTAAACAAATATACAGATCACGTACTTTTCTTGTCTCACATCTCATTCTAGTATTCAATATGAAATGAATTATGAATAATATCTCAATTAGTTTTCCAAATGAATCAATAGAAACTTCTTAATTTTAGGTCTAAATTCTTCGATGCAAAAATGTACCAATCTTTTTCTATTCCTATCTAAATCCAATTTCCAATTCGATTGATTGGTTTGAATTCAGAAAGGAGTTATTTGGATTAAATTATTGTATATACCACATCAAAATTAATGGCATTATTATTACTTATACTTATTACTGATCGGTAAAATCCATATCTGTACAAGGGGAAAGGAGAGTTTTTTATGGTAAAAAATTCAGTAATTTCTATTATTTCTCAAAAAGAAAATAAAGAAAATAGAGGGTCTGTTGAATTTCAAGTATTCAGTTTCACCACTAAGATAAGGAGACTTACTTCACATTTGGAATTGCACAAAAAAGACTTTTCATCTCAGAAAGGTTTGCGAAAAATTTTGGGAAAACGTCAACGACTACTAGCCTATTTGTCAAAAAGAAATAGGGGACGCTATAAAGAATTAATTGATGAGTTGGATATTCGAGAAATAAAAACTCGTTAATTTGAAGCATGATATCATTTGACGAGCTTAGTCTTGATGAGCTTAGTCGTTTAAATTTTGATGAATTTCTTTTTACTTTCAGCAATGCATGGAAGACTGACTCGGGAAAAACTTATGATTACACCAACTACAAGAAACGACCTCATAATAGTCAATATGGGCCCTCACCACCCATCAATGCACGGTGTTCTTCGACTAATCGTTACTCTCGACGGTGAAGATGTTATTGACTGTGAACCTATATTGGGTTATTTACATAGAGGAATGGAAAAAATTGCGGAAAATCGAACAATTATACAATATTTGCCTTATGTAACACGTTGGGATTATTTAGCTACTATGTTTACAGAAGCAATAACCGTAAACGGACCTGAACAGCTAGGCAATATTCAAGTACCTAAAAGGGCTAGCTATATTAGAGCTATTATGCTGGAGTTAAGTCGTATCGCTTCCCATTTGTTATGGCTTGGCCCTTTTATGGCAGATATTGGGGCACAGACCCCCTTTTTCTATATTTTGCGAGAACGAGAATTGATATATGACTTATTCGAAGCTGCTACCGGTATGCGCATGATGCATAATTATTTTCGTATCGGAGGAGTCACTGCTGATCTACCTCATGGCTGGATAGATAAATGTTTAGATTTTTGCGATTATTTTTTAACTGGGGTTGCTGAATATCAAAAGCTTATTACACGAAATCCTATTTTTTTAGAACGAGTTGAAGGCGTAGGTATTATTGGCGGAGAAGAAGCATTAAATTGGGGTTTATCGGGGCCAATGCTACGAGCTTCCGGAATACAATGGGATCTTCGTAAAGTTGATCGTTATGAGTGTTATGACGAATTTAATTGGGAGATTCAATGGCAAAAAGAAGGAGATTCATTAGCTCGTTATTTAGTACGAATCGGCGAAATGACAGAATCCATAAAAATTATCCAACAGGCCCTGGAAGGAATTCCAGGGGGGCCCTATGAGAATTTAGAAAGCCGGCGCTTTGATAGAATAAAAGACCCTGAATGGAATGATTTTGAATATCGATTTATTAGTAAAAAACCTTCTCCAACTTTTGAATTATCCAAGCAAGAACTTTATGTAAGAGTCGAAGCACCAAAAGGAGAATTGGGAATTTTTCTGATCGGAGATCAGAGTGTTTTTCCTTGGAGATGGAAAATCCGACCGCCGGGGTTTATCAACTTGCAAATTCTTCCGCAGTTAGTTAAAAGAATGAAATTGGCTGATATTATGACGATACTAGGTAGTATAGATATCATTATGGGAGAAGTTGATCGTTGAAATGATAATTGATATAACAGAAATAGAAGCTATTCATTCTTTTTTCAGATTGGAATCCTTAAAAGAAGTTTATGGGCTCGTATGGATGCTTGTCCCTATTTTCATTCTTGTATTAGGAATCACACTGGGTGTACTAGTAATTGTTTGGTTAGAAAGAGAAATATCTGCAGAGATACAGCAACGTATTGGACCCGAATATGCAGGTCCTTTGGGAATTCTTCAAGCTTTAGCAGATGGTACAAAACTACTTTTCAAAGAAAATATTCTTCCGTCTAGAGGAGATACTCGTTTATTCAGTATTGGTCCATCCATAGCAGTCATATCCATTTTACTAAGTTATTCAATAATTCCTTTTAGCTATCGCTTTATTCTAGCTGATCTTAGTATTGGTGTTTTTTTATGGATCGCCGTTTCAAGTCTTGCTCCCGTTGGATTACTTATGTCAGGCTATGGATCAAATAATAAATATTCCTTTTTAGGTGGATTAAGGGCTGCTGCTCAATCAATTAGTTATGAAATACCATTAACTCTATGTGTATTATCAATATCTCTACGTGTGATTCGGTAAGACATAAAAATTCCTCCATTTCTTTTCTTTCTAAGAAGAAAGTTAAATGATTTGAATATCTATTTTTTTATTCATCATTAGGTTGATGAATTAAACCAGATAGTTATATGAGTGAAATAAAACGGCTTATAAATTTGCTGTTAAAGGAATTCAATCTCATTTCCTATGTACAAGAATTAAGTGAAAGTAAACATAAGCAGTCAAGGCTGTTTACCCCAAGATTGGCTGATTAGTCATCATGACTTGAAGCGGGTTTAAAAGATCAATTGTATGGGTTTTTTTCTATACTATTACCATAGAGGTATTACCCTAATGAGAGATTCAAAAAAAAAAATAAGTGGATGGTTAGGAAGACCAAGATACACAAAGGATTAGTAATGGAGATTCTTTAAATTATCCAATAGGATATTTTTTTATAGAAAAGTAATTCGAATTGGGGCTTTAAGTTGGTAGAAATGATTAAGAAGTACTCCCCATGATTTCGATCCAGAGTATGTTCCTGTCCACTGATTAAGTAAATAACTATCAAAACGAAGAAATCTTTTACTTTTGATAATACGAATAATGCCTCTTTTTCTGAGAAAGGAGAATAGGAACGAAATAAAATTCTTGTTATGTAATGCAATGTCTAAATGCTTTTTCGTAATCGAAAATGAGAAAAAGATAGGTTGAAATATCTATGTGATATTCCTCTAAAAATTATTTTTTTCATTCAAGGGTAAAGTTTTTAATTAACAAAGAAAAATGAAAATTTTTAAAATATGAGATCAATTCCGAAGCACTTTTTTATTATAAATCTAGCAGACAGAATTCCATTAGTCTAATTATAGGCCTTAGGATAAGAATTTGATTCTCTATCGATCTTACAAACACATCAACAAATACATCAAGATAAATAAAGTTGAAAGATTCTTATATTGATTTGTGACCTATGAGGAGCCGTATGAGGTGAAAATCTCATGTACGGTTCTGTAATAGTGACGAGAACAGTGATGTTATTGTCGACTATGATTATCTAACAGTTTAAGTACAGTTGATATAGTTGAAACACAATCAAAATATGGTTTTTGGGGATGGAATTTGTGGCGTCAACCTATAGGGTTTATCATTTTTCTAATTTCTTCTCTAGCCGAGTGTGAGAGATTACCTTTTGATTTACCAGAAGCAGAAGAAGAATTAGTAGCTGGTTATCAAACCGAATATTCAGGTATAAAATTTGGCTTATTTTATGTTGCTTCGTATCTAAATCTACTAGTTTCTTCGTTATTTGTAACAGTTCTTTACTTGGGGGGTTGGAATCTTTCTATTCCAAACCTATTTAGTCCTGAAATTTTTGACATAAATAAAAGAGGGAAAGTTTTTGTAACAATAATAGGTATCTTTATTACACTGGCTAAAACTTATTTGTTCTTGTTTATTTCTATTGCAACAAGATGGACGTTACCAAGACTAAGAATGGACCAACTATTAAATCTTGGATGGAAATTTCTTTTACCTATTTCTTTAGGTAATCTATTATTAACAACTTCGTTCCAGCTTCTTTCACTGTAAAGGAATAGAATATTCTATTCTTCATAACTTGTCTCAAACAAGAGAAAGAAACCAGTAAACTTATTTATAGATATTCAGATATGTTCCCTATGCTAACTCGGTTCTTGAACTCTAGTCAACAAACAATACGAGCTGCCAGGTATATTGGTCAAGGTTTCATGATTACCCTGTCCCACGCGAATCGTTTACCTGTAACTATTCAATACCCCTACGAAAAATTGATTACATCAGAACGTTTCCGAGGCCGAATCCACTTTGAATTTGATAAATGCATTGCTTGTGAAGTATGTGTTCGTGTATGCCCTATAGATCTACCCGTTGTAGATTGGAAATTTCAAACTGATATTCGAAAAAAACGATTACTTAATTACAGTATTGATTTTGGAATTTGTATATTTTGTGGTAATTGTGTTGAGTATTGTCCAACAAATTGTTTATCAATGTCCGAAGAATATGAGCTTTCTACTTATAATCGTCATGAATTGAATTATAATCAAATTGCTTTAGGCCGGTTACCTGTATCAATAATTGAAGATTACACAATTCGAACAATTTCTTCGAATTTATCTCAACTAAACAATGTATAAAACTCTTGATTCGCAAAACATTTAAAAATTCAAAAAAAATAGCTTTTAGATTTTTTTGCAGTTAAAGGAATGAGGTTTTTGCTTGGTCAATACAAAAGAACGGTTGGTTCGTAAGGGTCGTGGCTTGATTTTCATTTAAAATCAATTTTTATTCGAATAATGTAATATTTAATAATATAAAGATAAAGTTTTAACCTTTGCTTTCGAGAATAGATAAAAGTAATCCTGTACTTACATCAATCCAAATCACCTCCATTCAAATTGAATTCAATTAAGAAGTATCTTAAAAATAGGATAAATTTTTCCTGGTCAGG